AATGAATTGCCTGATAAAAGGGTTACCTTGATAGGGTAAATCATATAATTGAAAAGTTATATTCATTAAAAAAAACATTACATTTAATAGAATTAAACTATTCCCAAAAGTATCAAAAACTTTTGTGCATCTTACACCAAAATGTAAGTCCGGTCGTTTATTTTATTCATATAAAAAGATAAGCTAATCAAGCTACTGGGTTCATACCCCATTTATAAAGGTTTTAATCCTTTTCTTTTTAATCTTTAAAAATTCATACAAGCTTTTATTTTTGATTACATTAATAAGAGGTACTTTAATTACGATTTCTTCCACATCGTGATTCGGAGCTTGAATAGGTCTAGAAATTAATTTGTTGTCTTTTATTCCCTTAATAATAAACACGAATAATCTCTTGTCTTCAGAAGCTTCTTTAAAGTATTTTTTAACACAAGCTTTAGCTTCTTCTATTTTATTATTTGGTGTAATTTTCTTTTTTATGCTAAGAAATTGAAGAAATTCTTTAATAGAAAATTATACAAACTTATTAATTTCGTCAGCCTTATTGTTAAAAAGAGGGGCCGCCCCCTTTCATTTTTGATTTCCTAGCGTGATAGAAGGGCTGTCATGAAATAATAGATTAATTTTAATAACTTGACAAAAAATTGCCCCTTTAATGCTTGTTTCTTATTGTTTTAATTCAAACTTTTTTATTGTTATTATTTTATGCTCAATTTTAATCGGATCACTCGGGGGATTAAACCAAACTTCTTTACGAAAGTTAATGAGTTTTTCTTCAATTAATCATTTAGGGTGAATAATTGCTGGAATGATAAATAGAGAAAATTTATGAATGGTTTATTTCATATTTTACAGATTTTTATCATTTACTATTGTGTTTTTATTTAATAATTTTAAATTATTTAATATTAACCAGATATTCGGCATGTTCAACGGAAGTTCTATTATAAAATTTTTGATATTTTTATCCCTTCTATCCTTAGGGGGACTGCCTCCTTTTATAGGATTTATACCTAAATGATTAATTATTGAATCGTTGATTAGAATGAATATATTTTTTCTTTTAACATTTATAGTAACTTTTACTTTAATTACATTGTTCTTTTACATGCGAATTTGTTATGCAGCTTTCCTTTTAAATCATAATGAAAACAACTGAACGTTTAAAAATTTTTATTTTAACAAAAACTTAACTTTTAGTCTCATTTTAACTTTTTTTTCAATTTTTGGGCTGATGATAATTAATATTTTGTACTGATTACTTTAATTTTTAAGGCTTTAAGTTAACAAAACTAATAGCCTTCAAAGCTATAAATATTAGTAAAAATCTTTTAAGCCTTAGTAATTTTTATTACTCCTTTAGATTTGCAATCCAATATCATTGTTGAATATAAAGCCTAAAACTATTTTTTTTTGTAGTTATATGATTGATTAAAGAGAATAAATTCCCATTGATAGATTTACAGTCTATTACCTAAACTTCAGCCATTTAATCATTTTCGAATTTGCGACAATGGTTATTCTCTACAAATCATAAAGATATTGGAACTTTATATTTTATTTTTGGTGCATGAGCCGGAATAGTAGGTACTTCCCTTAGTATCTTAATTCGAGCAGAACTTGGTCACCCAGGATCTCTTATTGGTGACGATCAAATTTATAATGTAATTGTAACAGCTCACGCTTTTGTAATAATTTTCTTCATAGTTATACCTATCATAATTGGGGGATTCGGAAATTGACTTGTGCCTCTAATGTTAGGGGCTCCTGACATGGCTTTCCCGCGGATGAATAATATGAGATTCTGAATACTACCCCCTTCTTTGACCTTACTTTTAGCTAGCTCAATTGTTGAAAACGGGGCAGGTACAGGTTGAACAGTTTACCCTCCCCTATCATCAGGAATTGCCCATGCAGGTGCTTCTGTTGATCTAGCGATTTTTTCTCTGCATTTAGCGGGAATTTCTTCTATTCTAGGAGCCGTAAATTTTATTACGACTGTAATTAATATACGGTCAAACGGAATCACCTTAGACCGAATACCTTTATTTGTCTGATCAGTTGTAATTACGGCTGTTCTTTTACTTTTATCGTTACCAGTTTTAGCCGGAGCGATTACAATACTTTTAACAGACCGAAACTTAAATACATCCTTTTTTGACCCAGCCGGAGGGGGAGACCCAATTTTATATCAACATTTATTTTGATTTTTTGGGCATCCTGAAGTTTACATTTTAATTTTACCAGGATTCGGAATAATTTCTCATATTATTAGTCAAGAAAGAGGGAAAAAGGAGACTTTTGGAGCCTTAGGAATGATTTACGCTATGCTAGCAATTGGTTTATTAGGATTTGTAGTTTGAGCTCATCATATATTTACTGTAGGAATAGACGTTGATACACGAGCTTACTTTACTTCTGCAACTATAATTATTGCTGTGCCTACAGGTATTAAGATTTTTAGCTGATTGGCGACTTTACACGGGGCACAACTTAATTACTCACCTTCTCTACTTTGATCATTAGGATTCGTATTTTTATTTACTGTAGGAGGATTAACTGGAGTAGTTTTAGCTAACTCTTCAATTGATATTGTTCTACACGATACTTATTATGTAGTTGCTCATTTTCACTATGTGTTATCAATAGGAGCAGTATTTGCTATTATAGCTGGATTTGTTCATTGATACCCGCTTTTTACAGGTCTAACCTTAAACGAAGAATGATTAAAATCTCAATTTGCTATTATGTTTTTAGGAGTAAATTTAACATTTTTTCCACAACATTTCCTTGGATTAGCTGGAATACCCCGACGATACTCTGATTACCCAGATGCTTATGTATCTTGAAATATTGTTTCAACAATCGGGTCAACAATTTCTTTATTCGGGATTTTATTTTTCTTATTTATTATTTGAGAAAGAATGATTTCTTACCGAATGCCGCTTTATCCAATTCAATTAAATTCATCAATCGAATGATACCAAAGTTTGCCGCCAGCAGAACATAGTTATGCTGAACTTCCCCTTCTTACTAATTTCTAATATGGCAGATTAGTGCAATGGATTTAAGCTCCGTATATAAAATTTATTATTTTTGTTAGAATTTATTATTTTTAAAAATGGCAACATGATCAAACCTTGGATTACAAGACAGAGCTTCTCCTCTAATAGAACAATTAAATTTTTTTCATGATCACACTCTTCTTATTTTAATCATAATTACTATTTTAGTAAGATATTTAATAGGAATACTATGTTTTAATAAGTTTACTAACCGCTATTTATTGCATGGACAAACAATTGAAGTAATTTGAACAATTTTACCAGCTATTGTTCTTATATTTATTGCTATGCCCTCACTTCGACTTCTCTATTTATTAGACGAAATCAATGACCCTTCGATTACTTTAAAGACTGTTGGCCATCAATGATACTGAAGTTATGAATATTCAGATTTTTTAAATATTGAATTTGATTCTTACATGATTCCTACAAATGAATTAGAAATAAATAGATTCCGTCTTTTAGATGTGGATAACCGAATTGTTCTACCGGTTAATAATCAAATTCGAATCCTCGTTTCTGCAGCAGATGTTCTTCACTCATGAACGGTCCCTTCATTAGGAGTAAAGGTTGACGCGACTCCTGGGCGATTAAATCAAACAAATTTCTTAATAAACCGCCCAGGTCTTTTCTTTGGTCAATGTTCAGAAATTTGTGGGGCAAACCACAGATTTATGCCTATTGTAATTGAAAGAGTTCCTACAAATTATTTTATTAAGTGAATTTCTAACTTAAATTCATTAGATGACTGAAAAGCAAGTAATGGTCTCTTAAACCATATAATAGTAATTTAGCAATTACTTCTAATGAAAAATTATACATATTTTAAATTAAAAAATTAGTTAAACAAAATAACATTAGTATGTCAAACTAGAATTATCAATTCATTGATATTTTTTGATTCCACAAATAGCCCCTATTAGTTGATTAATTTTATTTATCTTGTTTTCTTTAACTCTAATTATATTTAACATTTTAAATTATTATTGTGCTTTACCTAAAACCTTAAACACAAGCGAAAAGTCGTCTTCTTTTAATACTTCTTCTTTAAATTGAAAATGATAACAAATCTTTTTTCTGTTTTTGATCCTTCAACAACTATTTTTAATTTTTCATTAAACTGATTAAGAACATTTATTGGCCTATTAATTATTCCATGCTCTTACTGATTTATACCGTCTCGATTTAATATTATTTGAAATAATATTTTACTGACTCTTCATAAAGAATTCAAAACCCTACTAGGGCCTAGAGGCCATAACGGAAGAACTTTTATTTTTATTTCACTATTTAGATTAATCTTGTTTAATAATTTCCTAGGACTATTTCCATATATTTTTACTAGAACAAGACATTTAACTTTAACATTAGCTTTAGCTTTACCTCTTTGATTAAGCTTTATAATTTATGGCTGAATTAATCATACCCAACATATATTTGCTCATTTAGTGCCCCAAGGTACCCCATCAGTTCTTATACCTTTTATAGTGTGTATTGAAACGATCAGAAATATTATTCGCCCTGGAACTTTAGCTGTACGGTTGGCGGCTAATATAATTGCAGGCCACTTACTTCTAACTTTATTGGGTAATACCGGTAATTCACTGTCATTTTATTTAGTTTCATTGTTAGTAATAGCACAAATTGCTTTACTAGTATTAGAATCTGCAGTCGCAATTATTCAATCTTATGTATTTGCAGTTTTAAGAACCCTTTACTCTAGAGAAGTTAATTAATCTATTTTTTTTTAATAGAAATAATAATTTTAAATTTTGACTAAACAAACTGTTATTTTAATGTCAACACACTCTAACCACCCATTCCATTTAGTAGATTACAGCCCTTGACCCTTAACTGGGGCCATTGGAGCAATAACAACAGTTTCAGGATTAGTAAAATGATTTCATCAATATGATATAAGATTATTTATTTTAGGAAATATTATCACCCTTTTAACTATATACCAATGATGACGAGATGTGTCACGAGAAGGAGCTTTTCAAGGACTTCACACTTTTTCTGTAACGTTAGGCCTACGATGAGGAATAATTCTATTTATTGTGTCAGAAATCTTTTTTTTTGTAAGATTTTTTTGAGCTTTTTTCCACAGAAGTTTATCACCATCTATCGAATTAGGAAGAGCTTGACCTCCTATGGGAATTATTGCTTTTAACCCATTCCAAGTACCTCTATTAAATACTGCAATTTTACTAGCCTCAGGAGTAACAGTTACTTGAGCTCACCATGGAATAATGGAAGGAAACCACTCTCAAACTACGCAAGGATTATTTTTTACAGTAATTTTAGGAATTTATTTTTCTATCTTACAAGGATACGAATATATTGAGGCTCCTTTCACCATTGCTGACGCCGTTTACGGGTCAACATTTTATATAGCAACTGGGTTCCATGGATTACACGTTCTTATTGGAACTTCTTTTTTATTAGTATGTTTGATTCGACACTTACAGTCTCATTTTTCTAAAAATCATCATTTTGGTTTTGAAGCAGCTGCTTGATATTGACATTTCGTTGATGTCGTATGATTATTTTTATATGTTTCTATCTATTGATGAGGTAGATAAATTTATATAGTATATCAGTATACGTGACTTCCAATCACGAGGACTAAAAAATTTTAGTATAAATAATTTTTTCTTTAATATCCATTTCGTTTATTGTTATATGTATCGCAGGAATTGTAATAATTTTAGCCTCTCTTTTATCAAAAAAAGCATTAACAGACCGAGAAAAATGTTCTCCTTTTGAATGCGGATTTGACCCTATAAATTCATCCCGCCTTCCTTTTTCTATTCGGTTCTTTTTAATTGCTATTATTTTTTTAATTTTTGACGTAGAGATTGCCTTAATTCTCCCAATAATTATAATTATCAAATTTTCTAATTTAATAATATGAAGAATCACTAGTTTAATTTTTATTTTTATTTTATTAATCGGACTATACCATGAATGAAACCAAGGAGCTTTAAAATGATCTTCTTAATCTAGGGTTGTAGTTAAATATAACATTTGATTTGCATTCAAAAAGTATTGATTTTTCAATCTACCTTAAAATAAATATATGATTTTGAACATGAAGCGATAAATTGCAATTAGTTTCGACCTAATCTTAGGTGAAATTTTCACCCTTGCTCTAAATTAATTGAAGCCAAAAAGAGGCTTATCACTGTTAATGATAGAAATGAATTCTAAATTCCAATTAAGGAAATATGAGGAACAAGAAAAAGCTGCTAACTTTTATCTTTAATGGTTTAACTCCATTTATATTTCTCAATTTATATAGTTTAACAAAAACATTACATTTTCACTGTAAAAATAAAGAAATTATCTTTTATAGATTTACTAAATTATATTACGTAATATCCAAAGATAAAAATTATCTCCATAGCATCTTCAGTGCCATACTCTAAAAATAAGCTATTTGAATTACAAAATTAATAAACTCACTAAAATAATAATTCATAAAACAAAACTCATTAAGTAAATTTTTAAATTATTATTTTGTAAAAATTGATTAAATATAGAAAAAAAGCTTATTAACTTATAAATTTGTTGCCCTCCAAAAAATTCTCTTCATCCTTGATCAAAACTTTTAATAACCTGTATTCCTAAAAATAAAGGATAAAATACGGATCCTCTTGTAGATAAAGAAGGTATAAATCACATTGATCTTATAAAAATTCTAGGAAAATAGATATTTAAAGATTTATTGGAAAAATATAAAGAGATGTTAGATACTAAATAACCAGAAAATCCCCCAATTAAGCAAACGGAAATAGTAAGAAACTTTAATAAGGGCGGAAGGCAAATTATTGAAGGAGACGGAAAAATTAATCAACTTAATATTCTCCCCCCAATGACAGCTATAATTAAAAGACCTCTCATACCCTTAGATATAGTTCAAGCCTCGTCATTTAAACAATGTAAAGATCTAGTATTAAAATCTCCAGTTAACGAGTAAAAAACTAAGCGGAAAGAATAGCAAACAGTTAAACCTGTAGAAAAAAAATATAAGAAAAAAGAAAATATATTTACATAAGAAAGACTAACAATCTCTAAAATTAAATCTTTAGAATAAAACCCAGCTAAAAAAGGTATCCCACATAAAGCTAAATTAGCTACATTTAAACAAGAAGTTGTAAAAGGCATATGTCTTGATAAACAACCCATATCTCGAATATCTTGAGAATTTTTTATATTATGAATAATTGCTCCAGCACACATAAACAATAAAGCCTTAAATAAAGCATGAGTTAACAAGTGAAAAAAAGCAAGTTTAGGAAATCCTATAGCTAAAATTCTTATTATTAAACCTAATTGACTCAGAGTAGACAGCGCAATAATCTTTTTTAAATCGAATTCGAAATTAGCCCCTAGTCCGGCTATAAACATAGTTAGCCCAGCTAATAATAAAAGAATATTTCCCAATATGGTTTCAGAAAATAAAATATTAAACCGAATTAATAAATAAACCCCAGCTGTAACTAAAGTAGATGAATGAACTAAAGCTGACACAGGGGTCGGCGCTGCTATAGCTGCAGGTAGCCAAGAAGAAAAAGGAATTTGAGCACTTTTTGTTATAGCAGCTAAAATCACTAACCCCCCAATAATTTGTATTTCTAAATCATTTTTTATTATTTCAATATAAAAGATATAGTTTCATCTTCCGTAATTTAATATTCAAGCAATAGCTAATAATAAAGCAACGTCTCCAATCCGATTAGATAAAGCCGTTAATATCCCGGCGTTATAAGACTTGACATTTTGAAAATAAATTACTAAACAATATGAAACTAACCCCAATCCATCTCACCCTAACAAAATACTAATCAAATTTGGGCTGATAATTAATATTATTATAGAAAAAACAAATAATAAAACAAGAAGAATGAAACGATTAATATTTGGATCTTCTGCTATATATTCTTTTCTGTAAAAAATAACAAGAGAAGAAATAAATAACACAAAAGATATAAACATTAAACTTATTCAATCAAACAAAAAAGTTATAACAATGGCCGAAGATTGAAGAGAAATTAACTCTCACTCAATAAAGTATACCAAATCATAAATTAAAAAATTTAATCTAAAGATAAATAAAGTTATACTTAAAGAAAATAATCTTAAGAATCTAATTAAACAAATTGAAATAACAGACACGATTTAAAATGAAATAAAATTCATATCATTGACACCACAAATCAATATTTTAGTTAAACTATTTAAATTCTATAACCAAGAAATACATACATCACTTTTTAAGATTAGTAGGTTTAATGGGAATCAATGCAAAAATAACACTAAATACTCTCGAGTAAAACCAGTAGAAAAGGAAAACATTGCAGAAAATAATTTCCCATGTTGTCTAAAAGAATACAAATAAAGGGTATAGGCGGCTCTAAAAAAAGATAATAAAGCTAGAGAAAGCATAGAAATTCAAGATCATCTTACTAAACTATTTAAAAGACTAATTTCCCCTAATAAATTTAAAGTAGGTGGGGCAGCTATATTTCCAGAACAAAGTAAAAACCATCATAAAGCTATACTAGGCATAAAATTTAATATACCCTTATTAATTAATAAGCTCCGACTCCCCATTCGCTCATAGGATATGTTGGCTAAACAAAAAAGACCAGAAGAACAAAGACCATGGGCAATTATTAAAGTATAGGCCCCTCTCATGCCTCAATAAGTCATTGTTAATAGACCCCCTAAAACAATCCCCATATGGGCAACTGAAGAGTAGGCAATTAAGGCCTTTAAATCTGTTTGCCGTAAACACACTAAACTAATTAATACCCCTCCAACAAGACTAATTGTAATTCATCAATAATTAAAATTTAACCCGTTAAAAGTTAAAAAAGGAAAAACTCGAAGTAATCCATAGCCCCCTAACTTTAATAAAATTCCCGCTAAAATTATAGAACCTGCTACCGGAGCTTCAACGTGAGCCTTAGGGAGTCATAAATGGACTAAAAATATAGGTATCTTAACCAAAAAAGCAAAAATTATAGCTAAATAAAATAAAGAAAAATAAACAGAATGATTTATTAACAGAAATATATTTATAGAATTTGTATAATTAAATATAAAAAAAATAGCAATTAATAAAGGTAATGAGGCTAAAAGAGTATAAAATAACAAATATATGCCTGCTTGTAAACGTTCAGGTTGATAGCCTCACCCTAAAATCAAAAACAATGTGGGGATTAAACTTCTTTCAAAAAATAAATAAAACAAAAATAAATTTGATGTTCTAAAAGTTAAAAACAATATAAGTAAGAGAAATAAAATTACAAATAAAAAAAAATTTGAATAATTTTTTAATCGATAAACTCTTTCTCTAGCTCTTAACATTAAGGCACAGATTCAAAAGCTTAAAAGAATTAAACCATAAGAGATAATATCTGACCCTAAAAAATAACTTACATTTATTCAGTAATTATTGTAAAAATTAAAAAAAATAAACAAAAAAGAAATTAAAAACAAAAAGTTTTGTACCGTTCAGAATCTTTTTTTCAGAAAACATAGGGGAGTCATAAATATTAATATAAATAAAAATTTTAACATTGAAGAACTGAAAAAGTATTAAAATAATCGTTTCCGTGTGTGCGAATTATAGAAACTAAAATGGACAAACCTAAAGCACCTTCACAAACTCTAAAAGTTAAAAATATTATTCTGAAATAAGTTTCGTACCCGTATATATTTAAAAATATAAACAAAAACAAAAACAATCTTAAAACAATAAATTCTAATCTTAATAAAGTCGATAATAAATGTTTTCGATTAGAAACGAATATAATTACCCCTCTAAAAAATAAATATAAAGGTAAAAATCAATTAATAAATGTCAACATTTTAAGTTTTAATAGTTTAAACAAAACATTGGTCTTGTAAATCAAAAATAAAAAATTATTTTTTTTAAAACTTACATCAGAAAAAGAGAAACCCCTATCATTAATCCCCAAAATTAATATTTTAAATAAACTATTTTCTGAATTTTTTATGTAAATTTTACAATTTATTATCTCTTTTGTTAGACTTATTGCTAGAACTATTTTTATGCAAATAAAACACCCTATAGCTATAGGTTTAATACTGTTAATCCAAACCTTACTAATTTGTCTAATTACAGGAAATTACAGAAAAACTTTTTGATTTTCTTATGTGCTATTTTTAATTTTTTTAGGGGGTATACTAGTTTTATTTATTTATGTTACTTCTTTAGCATCTAATGAAATATTTAGATTTTCAATAAAAATTTTTATTTTAAGTTTTTCTGTTTTATTTATTTCACTAATTTTAATAATAATATTAGACAACAGAATTATTTCAAGATTTTTAAATAATAATGAAATAATTTCTTTAATAGATATAAAATCTTTTATTAGAGAAAACACAATTTCGTTAAATAAACTTTACAATTTCCCCACAAATATAATTACTATTTTATTAATTAATTACTTATTTTTAACACTAATCGCGGTAGTAAAAATTACTAATATTTTTGAAGGACCTTTACGCCCTAAGTATTAACACAAATGAATAAACCATTACGACTTAGCCACCCATTATTTAAAATTATAAATAATGCACTTGTAGATTTACCTGCCCCCTCAAATATTTCAAGATGATGAAATTTTGGGTCTCTTTTAGGCCTTTGTTTAATTGTACAAATTGCTACTGGACTTTTTTTAGCGATACATTACACAGCGGATATTGAAACAGCCTTTAATTCTGTGAATCATATCTGTCGAGATGTCAACTATGGGTGATTACTACGAACTTTACACGCCAACGGAGCCTCGTTTTTTTTTATTTGTATTTATTTACATATTGGACGAGGAATTTACTACGGATCATATTTATATGTGCCAACTTGATCTGTCGGTGTAATTATTTTATTCTTAGTTATAGGAACTGCATTCATAGGTTATGTTCTTCCATGGGGACAAATATCTTTTTGAGGAGCAACAGTTATTACTAACTTACTCTCAGCAATTCCGTATCTAGGAACTGATTTAGTCCAATGATTATGAGGAGGGTTTGCAGTTGATAACGCAACTCTTACACGTTTCTTTACTTTCCATTTCCTTTTCCCATTCATTGTCGCAGCAATAACTATAATTCATTTACTATTTCTACATCAAACAGGGTCAAACAACCCTTTAGGAATTAATAGAAATGTTGATAAAATTCCTTTTCACCCTTATTTTTCTTTTAAGGATGTATTTGGCTTTATTGTAATAATTATATTTCTTTTATTATTAACACTAATTTCCCCTTACGGTCTAGGAGACCCGGATAATTTTATCCCAGCAAACCCATTAGTTACCCCTCCCCATATCCAACCAGAATGATACTTTTTGTTCGCTTATGCTATTTTACGATCGATTCCTAATAAATTAGGGGGAGTAATTGCATTAGTTCTTTCAATTGCAATTTTATTCATTCTTCCTTTTTCAAACATCAGAAAATTCCGAGGAATTCAATTTTACCCAGTAAACCAATTTCTTTTTTGAAGAATATTAATTATTGTAATTCTTTTAACTTGAATTGGGGCTCGACCTGTAGAAGATCCATATATTCTTACAGGGCAAATTTTAACAGTTGTTTATTTTTCTTACTTTTTAATTAACCCTTTAGTCACAAAGTGATGAGATAACCTACTTAATTAATAGATAAACTTTTTTAAATAAAATATTATTTTTATTTTAAAATTAAAAAGTTAATGAGCTTGAATAAGCATATGTTTTGAAAACATAATATAGAAATAACTAATTTTCTATTGACTTACTACTAAAATATGTTACTTAAAATAGTCTAATCAGAAAGATTTTAAACCCAATAAATAAAAAAAGATAATTTAAAGAAAAAGGTAAAAATCTTTTTCAAGCTAAAAACATAAGCTTATCGTAGCGAAACCGAGGGAGAGTCCCTCGAACTCAAATAAATATAAAAGAAACAAAAGCTAACTTTAAAAAAAAAGTAAATGAATAAATATCCCCCCCTAAAAAAATTACTGCAAATAATATGCTTATAAATAAGATTCTTGCATATTCAGCTAAGAAAATTAAAGCAAATCCACCTCTTCTGTATTCTACGTTAAACCCAGAAACTAATTCAGACTCACCTTCTGCAAAATCAAAAGGAGTTCGATTAGTTTCAGCTAGAGAAGAAGCAAACCAAACTAAAGCTAAAGGAAAACATAAAAATAAAAACCAAAGATAATTTTGATAAATGTTAAAATATAAAAAATTATAATTTCCAATTAAAAAAATCATAGATAAAAGAATTAAAGCCAATCTAACTTCATAAGAGATGGTCTGCGCTACTGCTCGAAGACCCCCTAAAAGGGCATAATTAGAGTTTGAAGACCAACCTGCAATTATTACAGTGTACACACCTATACTCGTGCAACATAAAAAAAACAAAACTCCTAAATTAAAAGAATAAAGTTTTACTAAATAAGGAATACATAGTCAAATTACTAAAGATAAAAACAAAGAAAATACAGGTGAAAAATAATAGGTTAAATAATTAGATATTAAAGGATAGGTTTGTTCCTTTGTGAATAACTTAATTGCATCACTAAAAGGTTGAGGAATTCCTAAAAACCCAACTTTATTAGGACCTTTACGAATTTGAATATAGCCTAAAACTTTACGCTCTAATAAAGTTAAAAAAGCTACCCCAACTATAACACAAATTACAAGTAATAAACTACCAATAAAGGGTATTAAAAAATCAATGAATATCAAGTACTATCTGTAATATTCAATTACATATATAAATTCTAAATTTATTGCACTAATCTGCCAAAATAGTTTTTATTATTTTAAAATTTTTATTTATATTATTTTTATTCTTATATTAAAAATTATTATTTTAAATATTTGGTCCTTTCGTACTAAAATATTTTTTCATTATTAAAGATAGAAACCAACCTGGCTCACGCCGGTCTGAACTCAGATCATGTAAGAATTAAAAGGTCGAACAGACCTAAATTTTAAACTTCTACACCTAAAATAATTCTTAGTCCAACATCGAGGTCGCAATCTTTTTTATCGATATGAACTCTCTAAAAAAATTACGCTGTTATCCCTAAAGTAACTTAAATTTTTAATCGATAAAACCGGATCAATAATTCATATATTAATGTATAAAAATTTTAAGAGTTTTTTAAATCTTATTGTCACCCCAACAAAACAATTATCAAAATAAAATTTTAAAAATTCTTTATAAAAAATAAATTATAATTGTAAAGCTTTATAGGGTCTTCTCGTCTTTTAATATTATTTTAGCGTTTTAACTAAAAAATAAAGTTCAATTTTAAATTTTTATGATACAGCTTATACCTCATTCAACCATTCATACAAGCCTCCAATTAAAAGACTAATGATTATGCTACCTTTGCACGGTCAAAATACCGCGGCCCTTTAAATATTTTCAGTGGGCAGGTTAGACTTTTTATATAAATTCAAAAAAGACATGTTTTTGATAAACAGGTGAGTATAAAATTTTGCCGAATTCATTACAAAAACCTTTCAAAAATAATTTTTATAGAACAAATTTATTTACTAATTTTATCATAATTTCTTTACTTTTTTTATTATAGTAAATATTCTAATAAAATATTTAAATTTTTACTAAATATTAATATGTTAAAAATAAATTATAACATAATTTTTAACGATAGCTATTTATAAGCTTACATTTTTTAATTAAAATTTAAAAATTATAAAAATTTATTTTAAAGCTCATCCCTTAAAATATTTATATCAAAAAATTTATTATTTTTTTGAAAAAAAATAATAAATTTAAAATATATAAATTTAATTTATTTCTTAGAAAACTAGATATATTTAAGAACGATTAACGTTTCATTTCTAATAATTTATTATTAATACTTATTCTACAGTAACTAAATTAAATTATTAAATCTCTTAAAATCGAGAAAAATAACATAATTATTATTTAATTAATAAACCCTGATACACAAGGTACAAAAAATTAATTTTTCTTTTTAAATAAAAATTTTTCAACTTATTTCAATTTTCTTTTACAATACTAATAAACTATTATTAAAATTATTTTTTCTTTATAAATATACTAGAACAATTAAATTATAAAATTATTTTTATTATTTAATTTTTTATTCAAATATTTTTAATAAATAAATATTAATCAAATTAAAACGATTTGCACGTATTTCTTTTCAATGTAAACGAAATGCTTTACTAATTAAGCTTTAAATTGTCATTCTAGATACACCTTCCGGTACATCTACTATGTTACGACTTATCTCATTTTAAATTTTTATAATAATGAGAGCGACGGGCGATGTGTGCATGTTTTAGAGCTTTAATCAATTAATTTTTATATATTAATTTACTATCAAATCCTCCTTCAAATTTCTTTTTTAAGAAATTATTCATTATAATTAAATTTTATTGTAACCCATTTCTACTTAAACATAAACTGCACCTTGACCTGACATCATTTTTATTAAAAATTTTAGAAAATTATTTTCTCTCCTAAGATATTCTGATGACGGCGATATACAAATTGATTACAAATTTAAGTAAGATATTCGTGGATTATCGATTACAGAACAGGTTCCTCTGAATAGACTAAAACACCGCCAAATTCTTTAAGTTTGAAGATTATATCTAATACTACTCTAGCATTTAAGTTTTACTTTTTAAATAATAGGGTATCTAATCCTAGTTTAAATTTAAAATTTCATAGCTTAAATAATTTTTTAATTAAAAATAATAAAAATTTTAAAATTTCACCTAAAAAATTTTTTTTTTATTTTTTAACAAAAACATTTAACTAATACTAATAAAATTTACTTGTATTATTTGTATAACCGCGGTAGCTGGCACAAATTTGACCAATACTAATAAAAATTACTATATCAAAATTTCTTTTATTTTATAATATCAATTACTGCGAATAAATTTTTAAAAAATAATCTTTAAGAAAATTTTTAACTCACAAAAAATTTTACATGTAAAATAATTTTAAAGTAAATTCTTTAGCAAGAATAAAACATTTAATCAATTTTAACGAAGTACTAAAAAACTAATAATCTTTAAAATTTGTTTATTTTGATTAGATAATTAAAACTAAATAAAAAAAAGACATAATTTAAAAGAAATATTTATTAAATTTAATGATAATTGTATATACTATTATAATAACTAAAAAGAGGGAGTTTCCTCCCTATAGGTAATTCTATAAAAATAACTTTAAAAAGAATTTTCTAATAAATAAATTTTTTTAAATCCCTTAATCTAAAAAAAAATATTTTTTAAAAAAAAATGTTTAAAAGTATAAAAAATACTATTTTTTTTAAAAAAAATTAAACCCCATGGGCAAAAAAAATTAATTTAGTCTCCCTTAAGACTAAACAAATTTAAGCCATTATTTAATTTTATAGTTAAAAAAATAATTTTTTATAATAATTTATTTATTACAAGCCTATGAACCCCTTAATTTCAAAAACAAATATAAATAAATTAAACTTTTTATAGGGTATTTTTAAAAGTCAAAAATACCAAAGACAATCGATTATATTAAATAAAAACTATATTATTATACACATTTTTTTTTTTTTTTTTTAATAAAAAAATTTATATAAAAATATATATTTTAATCAATATAATGATTTAAAGTATTAATTTTTTAAATCTGTTACATTCTCATTAAATAACAAAAATTTGTTAATTTAATTGATATGTTCAAAGTTAAAATATTTGTATTATCTAAATTTAACATAATTTTTACTAAATTTAAATATTTTATTATAAATTACTTAAAAAGCATTCATTTTTTAAAAAATACAATTTTTAATAATTATAATATAAAATATTTATAAAATATAATAGATATTTTATACTATAACTTTTATATATAATATATAACTTTAATATTAAATATATATATATACATAAATAATATATTTATTAAATAATACTATATCTCATTAAATTATTAATATTTTTAATTTAAAACTTTCTTTTTCATATAAGACTATTAGGAATAGTCTAATATCTTTTATTTCTATAATATATTATATAAATTCAAGACATTAAGAATTTATATATATATAGATGTTATAATGATAAAAGTAACATAAACATTAAATAAAAAATAATATTTTACTTTTAAATTATTTTTTAATTTATATTATATCTATATATTAATTAAATTTTTATATATTAAAAAATTATTTTTTTTATTGAATCTTTTAACAATTATTTTAAATCTTTGATCCGTGTCTTAAAAAAGTTGTATAGAATACATAAAAAAAA